ACGATCCTATTTGGTCAAATACCTAGCGACAAACTCCTATGTTCCTTTCATTACGGTATTTCCAAACAAGTTCCTGTATGATAAGTCTAAAGGTTATCCTATTGACGATATCGATTTTGATGATAGTGACAATATCGATATTGATGATAGTGACGATATTGATGATGACCTTGATATGGAGCTGCTAACTATGACGAATGTGCTAACTATTATGGATATGACGCCAAAAATAGACCGATTTGATATCACCCTTCAATTCGAATTAGCAAAAGCAATGTCTCCTTGCATAATATGGATTCCAAACATTCATGATCTGTATGTGAATGAGTCGAATTACTTATCCCTCGGTCTATTAGAGAACTATCTCTCCAGGGATTGTGAAAGATGTTCCACTAGAAATATTCTTGTTATTGCTTCGACTCATATTCCCCAAAAAGTGGATCCCGCTCTAATAGCTCCGAATAAATTAAATACATGTATTAAGATACGAAGGCTTCTTATTCCACAACAACGAAAGCACTTTTTCATTCTTTCCTATACTAGAGGATTTCACTTGGAAAAGAAAATGTTCCATACTAACGGATTCGGGTCCATAACCATGGGTTTCAATGCACGAGATCTTGTAGCACTTATCAATGAGGTCCTATCAATTAGTATTACACAGAAGAAATCAATTATAGAAACTAATACAATTAGATCAGCTCTTCATAGACAAACTTGGGATTTGCGATCCCAGGTAAGATCGGTTCAGGATCATGAGATCCTTTTCTATCAGATAGGAAGGACTGTTGCACAAAATGTACTTCTAAGTAATTGCCCCATAGATCCTATATCTATCTATATGAAGAAGAAATCATGTAAGGAAGGGGATTCTTATTTGTACAAATGGTACTTCGAACTTGGAACGAGCATGAAGAAATTAACGATACTTCTTTATCTTTTGAGTTGTTCTGCCGGATCGGTCGCTCAAGATCTTTGGTCTTCATCCGGACCCAATGAAAAAAATTGGATCACTTCTTATGGCTTCGTTGAGAATGATTCTGATCTAGTTCATGGCCTATTAGAAGTAGAAGGCGCTCTGGCGGGATCCTCACGGACAGAAAAAGATTGCAGCCAGTTTGATAATAATCGAGTGACACTACTTCTTCGGTCCGAACCAAGGAATCAGTTAGATATGATGCAAAATGGATCTTGTTCTATCGTTGATCAGAGATTTCTATATGAAAAATACGAATCGGAGTTTGAAGAAGGGGAAGGAGCCTTCGACTCACAACAGATGGAGGATTTATTCAATCACATAGTTTGGGCTCCTCGAATATGGCGCCCTTATGGCAATATATTTGATTGTATCGAAAGGCCCACTGAATTGGGATTTCCTTATTGGGCCGGGTCATTTCGGGGCAAGCGGATCATTTATCATAAAGAGGATGAGCTTCAAGAGAATGATTCAGAGTTCTTGCAGAGTGGAACCATGCAGTACCAGACACGAAATAGATTTTCCAAAGAACAAGGCTTTTTTCGAATAAGCCAATTCATTTGGGATCCTGCGGATCCATTCTTTTTCCTATTCAAAGATCAGTCCTTTGTCTCTGTGTTTTCCCGTCGAGAATTCTTTGCAGATGAAGAGATGTTAAAGGGGCTTATGACTTCCCAAACAAATCTTCCTACATCTATGTATAAACGCTGGTTCATCAAGAATACGCAAGAAAAGCACTTCGAATTGTTGATTCATCGCCACAGATGGCTTAGAACCAATAGTTCATTATCTAATGGATCTTTCCATTCTAATACTCTATCTGAGAGTTATCAGTATTTATCAAATCTGTTCCTATCTAACGGAACGTTATTGGATCAAATGACAAAGGCATTGTTGAGAAAGAGATGGCTTTTCCCAGATGAAATGAAACATTTGATTCATGTAACAGGAGAAAGATTTCCCATTCCTTAGCCATAAAATAAAGATATGTGGCCATGAAAAAGGGATTAAGTGGAACAGAATTGGCCAGGTGGTAGAGTCGTGGAAATACTTGTTTATTCCATATTTTGGATCTTAGCTCCATGGAACAATATGTTACTGCAGAAAGATGGAAGAATTGAAATCTTAGATCAAAACACTATGTATAGATGATATGAACTGCCTAAACAAGAATTCTTGAACGGCGAAAGAGCCTCTTTACTCATTACATCAAACAATTTCCATTAATGAAACCATGTCAATCCATCGGAAAATAAAAAATACGCATGTCCGATGAAATAGTTGTTGCTATCTGCTCCAATAATGAATCATTGGTTTAACTGAATAACTAAATAAAATAGTAGGTAGACCTTTTTCTTCGTCTCAGGTCGATGGATCTTCTCAATTGGAAGATCTCCTATATGGATAATACACATTCCAGTTGACCGAGCCTAATTCTAATTGTTTTGTTCTGAAGCAAAGATATCCACGGAGGCCGGTTCGTCCTATTCAGATATTCACGACCAAGAGGTACTGGATTCTCTT